AATAAGATGCCTGACTAAAGGATTATTTTGATAGAATAAATTAAGTAATATTATACTCTTATTGTAAATTAAAGGATTAAACTTAACCTTAAATCTCAAAAATTTAAATGCATTATACACTAAATTACAAAAAGATAAGCTAATTTAAGCTATTAGGCCCATAACCTAAATATAGAATTAATTTTCTTCTTTTTAATTTTAATAAATATTGAAATTTTATTTAACTTTTGTATAGTAATAGGGGTTACTATTGCATTAAGTTCAAATAATTGAATAACAATCTGATTAGGGTTAGAATTGTCTACAATATGCTTTATTCCGGTAATGTCAAAGAAATTTAAACTGAATTCAGAATCTTGCATTAAATACTTTATTATCCAAAGAATGAGATCTTCAATTATAATAATAGGGGTTATTATAATATCAATATTAAATACCAATACATCAATTTTAACACTATCAATTATTCTAAAACTAGGGGTAAGACCAATACATACTTGGGTAATTTCAATTATTGAGGGAATAAATTACTATCCAATCTTTTTGATATTAACATTAATAAAAATAGGTCCAATTTCTATATTATCTTATTTAAATGAAAATTTGAATTTATTTATCATATTGGGACTACTAATCGGATCAATTTCTGGATTAAATCAAAATTCAATTAAAAAAATTATCGGATATTCTTCAGTTTTTAATATATCCTTAATTATTTCATCAATTAATAATTTAGAAATTTGATTAACATTCTTTCTTACTTACACAATTTCATTAATTATATTGATTTACTTAATCATAAAATTGAATGTAAATTTTATTAATCAAATAGTAATTAATAACTATAGATTATTAAATAAAACTAGTTGCTGAATTTCAATTTTATCAATGGGTGGTTTTCCTCCTTTGGTTGGATTTTTCGGTAAATTATTAGTAATTAAGTTTTTAATTACAGAAAAAGAATTTATAATTAGATCAATAGTAATTCTAATATCACTGATTGTAATGTTTTTTTATACTCGAATAATAATTTTATCAATAATATCATTATTTACTATTCCTAAATGAGTTTTAATAAACAAGTTAAATTTTAACTCTTTCATTATTATAGTTAGAATAATAACACCCTTGATCATGTTTAACTTAAAATCCTTATAGGATTTTAAGTTAAACTAAACTGTTAGCCTTCAAAGTTAAAATTACTTAAGGTAAATCTTAAGTTTTAAACACAAGGTATCATTAAATTTGCAATTTAATATTTTATTAAACTATTAAAACTATTAGGAGAATTATTATTCATTTACAAATTTACAATTTGTCACCTTTTTCAGACACCCTAATGAATAAATGGTTATTTTCAACTAATCATAGGGATATTGGAACATTGTACTTTCTACTTGGAATCTGATCTGGTATTATAGGGATAATACTAAGATTAGTAATTCGATTGGAACTAAGACAACCTGGTCCACTTATAAATAACGATCAAGTATACAACACAGTAGTAACATCTCATGCACTGATTATAATTTTCTTTATGGTTATACCAATCATGATTGGGGGTTTTGGTAATTGACTATTACCATTAATGATTGGGGCACCTGATATAGCATTTCCTCGATTAAACAATATAAGATTTTGATTACTACCGCCGGCATTAATTATATTAATTTTAAGATCAACAATTGAATCAGGTGTAGGTACTGGATGGACAATATATCCACCTCTATCCTCAAACTTAGCTCATACATCACCAAGAGTAGATATAGCAATTTTCTCCCTACATCTTGCAGGAATTTCCTCCATCCTAGGGGCGATTAATTTTATCACCACCGTAATTAATATGCGAGCAAATGGTATAAAAATAGATCAAACACCCCTTTTTGTATGATCTGTATTAATTACAGCATTTTTATTACTTCTATCACTTCCAGTATTAGCAGGTGCAATTACAATATTACTTACTGATCGAAACATTAACACCTCATTCTTTGATCCCTCAGGAGGAGGTGATCCTATCTTATTTCAACATTTATTTTGATTTTTTGGCCACCCAGAAGTGTATATTTTGATTTTACCAGGATTTGGGTTAATTTCCCATATTATTATTCAAGAGAGAGGTAAAAATGAATCATTTGGTTTCATTGGCATAGTATATGCAATAATTTCAATTGGATTACTAGGGTTTGTAGTATGAGCTCATCACATATTTACAGTAGGAATAGATGTTGATACTCGGGCATACTTTACTTCAGCCACTATAATTATTGCAGTTCCAACTGGTATCAAGGTTTTTAGATGATTAGCAACTATACATGGAGTATATAAAAATATTAACATTTCAATATTATGATCTTTAGGATTCATCTTTTTATTTACCATTGGTGGATTAACAGGAATTATTTTATCAAATTCCTCAATTGATGTTGTACTTCATGATACTTATTATGTTGTAGCTCATTTTCATTATGTATTATCCATAGGTGCGGTATTTGCTATTATAGCAGGATTTATTCACTGATATCCTTTAATTATAGGATTAACATTAAATAATAAATGACTTAAAATTCAATTTTTAATTATATTTATAGGAGTTAATATAACTTTTTTCCCACAACATTACTTAGGACTTAGAGGGATACCTCGACGATATTCTGATTACCCAGATTTATACACTTCATGAAATATAATTTCATCATTTGGTAGACTAATATCAACTATAAGAATTATATTAATAATAATTATTATATGAGAAAGAATAATTACAAAACGTATAGTAATCTTTTCAATTAATAACCAACCTTCAATTGAATGAATACAATTAACTCCACCTAAGGAGCACTCCTATTCAGAATTACCTATCATTATTAAATTCTAATGTGGCAGAATTAATGTAATGAATTTAAGATTCATTTATAAATATCCTTATTTCTTTAGAAATAAATTCTTGAGTATCTAAATTTATACAAGATTCAGCATCCCCTATTATGGAACAACTAATACTATTTCATGATCACGCAATAATAATTGTTATAATGATTACAATAATAGTAGGATATATTATTATATCAATTTTAATTAATAAATTAACCAGACGTTTAATATTAGAAAATCAAGCAATTGAATTGATCTGGACATTAATACCAGCAGTTACATTAATTTTTATTGCACTACCTTCATTACGAATTTTATATTTAATTGAAGAATCAATAAAGCCCAATTTAACAGTTAAGGTAATTGGTCATCAATGATATTGATCATATGAATATTCTGATTTTAATAATATTGAATTTGACTCTTATATAAAGCCATCTATTAATTTAAAATCTATAGACTTTCGATTATTAGAAACAGATAATCGAATAATTATTCCTTTTAATTCTATAATTCGAATTTTAACATCTTCATCTGATGTTATTCACTCATGAACTATTCCATCAGTTGGTATTAAAATTGATGCATCACCAGGACGTGTAAATCAAGGAAATATGATTATTAATCGACCTGGATTATTTTTAGGTCAATGTTCTGAAATCTGTGGTGCAAACCATAGATTTATACCAATTTCTATAGAAAGAATTAATATAAAATCATTTATATCTTGAATTAATAAAACATCATTAAGATACTTAAAAGCAAGTAATGATCTCTTAAATCAAACTATAGTAAGGTAGCGTTTACTCTTAATGAAGAAATTAGTTTAAAATAAAACATTAGTTTGTCAAATTAAAAATAATTATGTTATTTCTTTATACCCCAAATATCACCTTTATGATGATTAACCTTAATATTAATATTTAATTCAATAATTATACTATCAATCAGAATATTATATTTTAATTATAATAATTCATTTAAAGTATCAACAACATCTCAAAAAATTAATTTAAATTGAATATGATAATAAATATATTTTCAACATTTGACCCTTGTACAGGACTATTGTCATTAAACTGAGCTAGATCATTAATTATTATTATCATATTTAATTACAATTATTGATTAAATTATAATAATATAATAAGATTAACATTAAAAATTTCAATTTTAATGAAAAAAGAACTTACCATTATTATACCAGAAAGGGGATCAAGAATTATATTTTTAAGAATAAGAATCTTTATTTTAATTAATAATTTAATAGGATTAATTCCATATATTTTTACTTCATCTTCTCACATAACATTTTCACTTGCATTAGCATTACCATTATGAATTGCCTTAATATTATATGGATGAATTAATAAAACAAATTATATATTTTCCCACTTAGTACCGACAGGTACACCTGGATTATTAATACCATTCATAGTATTAATTGAAACTATTAGAAACTTAATTCGACCGGGGTCCTTATCAGTGCGACTTACTTCTAATATAATTGCTGGCCATCTACTGATATCGTTATTAGGAAGTAGTTGTGAATTGGTATTAACTTTAATATTAATAATAATGTTTATGATACTAATATTATTTGAAACAGCAGTTTCATTAATTCAATCATATGTATTTATAATTTTAACAACTTTATATTCTAGAGAAATTTAAATGAATAATCATCCATTTCACTTAGTTGATAAAAGACCTTGACCTATTCTTAGATCAATAGCACTAATGTGCTTGACATCAGGAGCAGTAATTATATTTAATATAATAAATTTTTATTTAATTATAATTGGAGCTTTAATTACAATCCTTTGTATAATTCAGTGATGACGTGATATTATTCGAGAATCTACATTTCAAGGATTACATAGAATTGAAGTAATAAAAAATATAAAAATAGGAATAATTCTATTTATTTTATCTGAAGTAATATTTTTTGTATCGTTCTTTTGATCATTCTTTCATAGAAGATTATCCCCATCCATTGAAATGGGTATAAATTGACCTCCCGTTAATATTAACTCATTTAATCCTATAGGAATCCCATTATTAAATACAATAATTTTACTATCATCTGGACTTTCAATAACATGATCACATAGAGCACTACTAGAAAATAATTATTCACAATCAATTAAAAGAATAATCATTACAATCGTTTTAGGAGCATATTTTTCAATACTACAATTATATGAATATATAGAATCATCATTTTCTATTGCAGACTCTGTATATGGATCATCATTTTTTATAAGAACAGGATTTCATGGGATTCATGTTCTAATTGGGTCAATTTTTATTTTAACTTGTATTATTCGATTTAAAAAATTACACTTTACTAACAACCATCATGTAGGATTTGAATGTTCAGCTTGATATTGACATTTCGTAGACGTAGTATGATTATTTTTATATATTTCAATTTACTGATGAGGGAGATAATTCATTTAGTATATAAAGTATATTTAACTTCCAATTAAAAGGATTAATAAAAATGAATAATTATAATAACAATAATATATCTTCTATTAATTATTACAATTAATATAATAATTATTTTAATAATTAATTTACTGGGAAAAAAATCAGTTGTTGATATACACAAATCATCCCCATTTGAATGTGGATTTAACCCAATATCTAAGAAACGATTACCCTTCTCTATTCATTTTTTTATAATCGCTATTATCTTTTTAATTTTTGATGTAGAAATTGTAATTATTATACCTATAGTATTAACAATAAAATATTCAATAATAAAATTTTGAATACTAACATGTTCAGTATTTATTTCAATTCTATTAGTAGGATTGTATTATGAATGATTAAATGGACTATTAGAATGAACTAAATAAAGTTATAGTTAATTATAACATTTAATTTGCAATTAAAAAGTCCATTTAGGTTTCTTTATAACATTGAAGTAAAACTTACATTTAGTTTCGACCTAAAATTAAGGTTAATAAACCCTATGTTTAGTTGAAGCCAAAAATAAAGAGGCATTCTATTGTTAATAGAATTATTGATAAAAATCCAATTAATAGAGTAAATGAATAAAAGTAGCCGCTAACTAACTTTTAATGCGGTTAAATTCCGTTATACTCTTATTCATTTAGTTTAAAAAATATTTTATTTTCATTAAAAAGATGATCTTCAAATCAATGAATTGCATTCAATAAATAATATTCCTTAATGTCTTCAACATTATACTCTTTATAAGCTATAAATACATAATAAAAATAATAATCATAATAAATAAGAAATTATAAAAACTTTAATAGTATTATTTAAATAGAATTGAAAGAAAATTGAAAGTCTATTTAAATAACATGTTAAATTTAAAGTTAAATAAAATTCCCCTCAAAAAAGAACTTTGTAATAATTAATAAATAAATTAAAAAAAGAATTAGTTAAAAATATTGAATAACCTAATATAAATCACATATTAGAATTAAAATAATAATACTCTAATAAGTTCAAGTAATTAAATCTATTAATTTCATAACCAAATCAAAACCCAAGTATTACAATTAACAAAACAATTATTTTAATCCAAAATGGAAGAAAAATTCAATTTAAATCTAAATTTATTAATCAATTTAAAATACAACCAGAAAAAATAGATATAAATCCCATAATTAAGATACTTAATCCTATAAAATTATATTCATCCTTATTACAACCAAGAGGTAAAAAATTAAAATTCATTAAAAGTGAATAATAAATAAGACGAAATGAATAACAACAAGTTAAACCTAGACTAAAATAAAAAATTATCATAATAATAAAATTAAATCCAGAAAAGAAAGTAATTTCAACAATTAAATCCTTAGAATAAAACCCTGACAAAAAAGGAATACCACATAGAGCTATATTTGAAATATTAAAACAACATCTTGTCAAAGGGAGGAATCTAGATACTCCACCAAAAAATCGAATATCTTGATTATCAGTATAAAAATAAATAAAAATTCCTGAACATAAAAACAACAAAGACTTAAATATAGCATGAGTTAAAAGATGAAAAAAAGAATAATCTACAAGTCCTAAAAAAACAGAAGTCATTATTAAACCCAACTGTCTCAATGTTGAAAAAGCAATAATTTTCTTTAAATCAAATTCATAATTTGCACAAAAAGAAGAAAAAATTATAGTAAATAAACCTATTAATATAAAAAAATAATTAAAAATAAACAAATTATCAAAAAAACGAATTAATAAATAAATCCCAGCTGTAACTAAAGTTGAAGAATGTACCAAAGAAGATACTGGGGTGGGGGCAGCTATAGCTGCCGGCAATCAACATGAAAAAGGCAATTGAGCACTCTTAGTGAAAGATGATAAAACAATTAAACAAAAAATATTATTATCAAAATTAAAATTATAGAAAATAAAATTTCAACCTCCAAATGACATTATTCATCCAATGCAAATTAAAATACCGATATCTCCTAGACGATTAGTTAGGCAAGTAATTATACCAGATAAATTTCTTCTTAAAGATCTATAATAAATAACTAAACAATAAGATACTAATCCAAGTCCATCTCAACCAATTAAAATTCTAATTAAATTAGGTCTTATAATTATTAAAAATATACTAAAAATAAATAACAAAATTAAATATAAAAATCGATTAGAAGAAATACTTAAGTAACCTATGTAAAATGATCTGTACAAAACTACTATAGAAGAAATAAAAAATACAATTGATACAAATAACATAGATTTAAAATCAAAAAGCAATACATAATAAAAATTAAGAGAATTTAAATAAAATAGATTATACTCTAATAACAGACAAAAATTAGTAATTATAAAAAATAATCCTAAATAAAAAAATAAAGAAGATAAAATTAATAAAATAAAAAATCAAACCAAATATTTATTTATCAAAACTTAAGGAATAAATCATCTAAAACACCACAAATTTTAATTTTAATTAAACTACTTAAATATTAAAAAATAATAAACCAAAATAATAATAAAATTAAAGGATATAAATGATTATATAATAATAAAAACTCGGAAACATAAGTATTAGAACAAGAAAAACCATCTCTAAAACTACCATGTTGAGAACATCTATACAAATAAAAACAAAAGCAAGCACATAAAAAAGATCTAATAAATAAATAATAGTAAGAAAAGTCAAAGTAATAAATAGATCTAATAATAATCATTAATTCCCCTAAGAAATTAATTCTAGGTGGACATCCTATATTAAAAGAAACCAGTAAGAATCAAAATAATGAAGCACTAGGTATAAAAAAAATCATTCCTTTAATTAAATATAATCTACGAGAATTAATTCGAATATAACATATATTTGCCAAACAAAATAACCCTGAAGAACATAATCCATGAGATACTATTATAATTAATGAACCATAAATACCAATTTTTCTTATAGATAAAATACCTATTAAGCACAAACTCATATGAGAAATAGAAGAATAGGCAATTAAGCACTTTAAATCTACTTGAATTAAACTAATTAAACCAACAATTAAAGAACCTAGAATACCAAAAGAAAATCAAATGTATCTATAATTATAAAATAAATATTCATTTAAATACATAAATCGAATTAAACCATAACCACCAATTTTCAATATTAACCCAGCTAAAATTATGGAACCAGAAATAGGTGCTTGAACATGAGCCCTAGGCAATCAAAAATGAAGTATAAATATAGGAAACCTAATTAAAAAAGGAATAATAATACATAAATGAGTAATAAAATTAAAATTAAAATTTAAATTAAAAATAAAACTCATAGTATTAAAATTAATATATATATAAATAATAAAAATAAATAAAGGTAATGAACCAAATAAAGTATAAAAAAATAAATAAATACCAGAACCCAATCGTTCCGGTTGGTATCCCCACCCTAAAATCAAAATTACTAAAGGAATAAGAATAAATTCAAAAGAAATATATATTAAAAGAAGATTAATTGAGGAAAAAATAATTAATAATAAAAAACAAATTAAATAATTAACAAATAAAAAAGATGAATTATTTATTAATATTAAGCTAGCTAAATTTATTAATCTAACAATATAAAATCTGAGAATAATAAAAACATAAGAAAAATAATCAACTCCAAATAAATAAGAAATAGAACATAAATTAATTCCTGAAGGAGAAAATATAAAAATAAATACAAAAAATATATAAATAAATTGATAACAATAACAAAAATAAAAATTGAATAATGGGATCATAAAAATAATATAAAATAAATAACTTATCATAAATATATAGAACTTAAATAATCGTTAGAATAACACCGAATTATAAGAACAATTAATCTTAAACCTAATACTCCTTCACAAATAAAAAAAGTTAGTAGAATTACATAAATATATAATGAACTAAAAAATAAAAGGCAATAATAATAAATAGCTAATAATAAATAAATAATAATAAATTCTAATCTAATTAAACATAAAAAAATATGCTTTCGAACTAATCTAAGAGATAAAAACCCAAAAAACAAAAAAAAAAAAAAAAAACTGATCATTAGTTTTAATAGTTTAATTAAAATATTAATTTTGTAAATTAAAGATAAGAATTTTAAAACATCAGTAAAATGTTATATAACATATCTTAAATCTCCAAAACTTATATTTTTAATAAAATATTTACTGAAATTAAAATAATAATTATAAAAACAATAATAAGAATTTCAATAATTTGCATTCTAATAAAAAGACCAATATCAATAATATTTATTCTATTGATTCAAACATTATTATCTGTTTTAATTATAAATATAATTAACTCATCTTCATGAATTCCAATAATTACATTTTTAACTATAATTGGAGGATTAATAATTATTTTTATATATATAAGAAGAATCACCTCAAATGAAAAATTTAAACTGAATTTAAAAATAACATTTATTATAATTATAACATTTATGATAACAGAAGATATAATTATTGATATACCAAATCAAGAATTCCAAATAATTCAAAATAGATTGGATAATATAATATCTATAAATAAAATATACAGAAAATCAATAACTATAACTACAATAATAATTATATATTTACTACTTACAATAATCTCAGTAAATAAAATTATTAAATTATTTGAAGGACCACTACGTTCAAAAACTTATGAACAAATCTAAATTAAAATCCATTAAAATTATTAGTATCATTTCTAATTCACTAGTATTTTTACCCACACCAATAAATTTAAATAACTGATGAAATTTTGGATCCATCCTAGGAATATGTCTTATAATTCAATTAATATCAGGAATTATGTTATCAATACATTATAATGGAGATGTTGAAATAGCATTCAACAGAATTAGACACATTATGCGAGATGTAAATTATGGTTGATTAATTCGAACTGTACATGCTAATGGGGCATCATTATTTTTTATATGTATATTTATACATATTGGACGAGGGGTATATTTCTCTTCTTATAAAATAATTAATACATGAGTATCAGGGATATTAATTTTATTATTAACTATAGCTACTGCATTTCTTGGTTATGTTTTACCCTGGGGTCAAATATCATTCTGAGGAGCAACAGTTATTACTAATTTACTTTCGGCAATTCCTTATTTAGGAGATATATTAGTGAACTGAATCTGAGGGGGGTTTTCAGTTAGAAATCCTACATTGTCACGATTTTTTTCATTACACTTTATCTTACCATTTATTATCTCAATAATAGTTATTATTCATTTATTTATACTACATATAACTGGATCAAGAAATCCTATAGGATTAAATTCAAGAATTGACAAAATTCCGTTTCACCCTTATTATTCAATTAAAGATTTAATAGCCATATCAATCACATTAACAATCATATTAATATTAAATATAATAGAACCATTTTTACTCTCAGATCCTGATAATTTTACCCCTGCTGACCCAATAATTACACCAACCCATATTCAACCAGAATGATATTTTTTATTTGCTTATGCAATTTTACGATCAATCCCTAATAAACTGGGGGGTGTATTAGCTTTATTTATATCAATTATTATTTTAATAATTTTACCCATATCTATAAATATAAAATTTAAAGGACTAAGTTTTTATCCTATTAGACAAGTATATTATTGAACATTTAATTCAAACTTTATTATATTAACATGAATTGGGTCACAACCAGTTGAAATGCCTTTTATTAAAACCGGGGTAATATTAACAATAATGTATTTTTTATATTTTATCTTAGACCCTTTACTAGTAAATAGATGAGATAAATTAATTAAATAGTTAATTAGTTTAATGATTAAAACTTATATTTTGAAAATATAGAATAGAGTAATTTATTAACTTCACAAAAAAAAATGATAAGTAAATAAGAGCCTGAGCAAAACAAAAACTAGTAAATAATTTAAAGACATAGGTAAATAACACTTTCAAGCTAAATATATAAGTTTATCATAACGATAACGTGGGAAAGTACAACGAACTCAAACAAAACAAAAACAAAAGAAAACTAATTTTAAATAAAAAACAAAACTATAAAAATTACCTCCTATAAAAATTATACAAGTAATTATTCTTATAAAAATAATTCTTGAATATTCTGAAATAAAAAGAAGAGCAAAACCTCCTGAACCATATTCAATATTAAATCCAGAAACCAACTCACTTTCACCTTCAGAAAAATCAAATGGTCTACGATTAGTTTCAGCTATGCAACATGACAATCATCTTAAAAATAAAGGTAAAGAAATAAATATAAATCAAATATTTAATTGATATAAATCAAGAATTAAAAAATTATAACTACCAATTAATAAAAAATAACATAATAAGATTAATGACAAAGACACTTCATAAGAAACAGTTTGAGAAATTCTACGAATACAACCTAATATAGAATATATTCTATTAGAAGATCAACCACCAATCATAGTACCATATACTCTTAAAGATGAACAAACTAAAAAAAACAATAACCCATAATTAAAACTAACACAATTAAATAAAAATGGATAGATAATCCAAATAAATAAGGACTGAATTAAACTAAAAAAAGGACAAAAACAATAAATAATTAAATTTGAATTTAAAGGTCAAATAGATTCCTTACAAAACAATTTTAATCCATCACTAAAAGGTTGAAACAAACCTATTAATCCAACTTTATTAGGTCCCCTACGATACTGAATATAACTTAAAACCTTACGTTCTAATAAAGTAAAAAAACCAACAGAAATTAATACTATTAATAAAAGAAAGAAAAAATTTAATATAATCAATTCTAGTTATGTAAAAATACATATAATTAAATTCTAAATTTAACGCATTTTTCTGCCAAACTAACTATTAAAAATCTACAATAAAAAATTGAATTAAATGGTCCTTTCGTACTAATATAATTTAATCATTTTCAGATAGAAACCGACCTGGCTCACACCGGTCTGAACTCAAATCATGTAAGAAATTAAAAGTCGAACAGACTTAACCCCAAAAAAACTACCCCCTGGCATTATCTTAATTCAACATCGAGGTCGCAAACTTCAATATAAATAAGAACTTACCATTAAAATTACGCTGTTATCCCTAAGGTAACTAAATCTTCTAATCTTATAATTAGGATCAAATAATCATAAATAAATGAATAAATAAATTAAAGTTAAATTTAATAATCACCCCAATTAAATTAAAAAAATTAATATATAAGTTTAAACTAAATAAATTTATATTAAATAAATTAATAAAGTTCTATAGGGTCTTCTCGTCCCAAAAAAATAATTGAGCTTTCTCACTCAAAAATTAATTTTTAACAATAAAAAAAATAAAGTAAATCTCTCATTTTATCATTCATTCCAGACTTCAATTAAAAGACTAATTATTATGCTACCTTTGTACAGTTAAAATACTGCAGCCATTTAAAACTAATCATTGAGCAGATATTACTTTCAAAATATTACTAAAAGAAATGTTTTTGTTAAACATTTGAAAATTTAATTGCCGAGTTCATTAAAATTTAATTAAAAATTATACTAATTTAATCAGTATTATTTATAAATATAAATTTATTAAAATAAATTAATACAATATTAAATTAAAAATAATCATAATAAAAAAATGTAATTTATTAAAAACTAAATAAAAAATTTAAATTATAAAAAAATCAATGACAATCAAATTTTAATTAACAGTGAAGATTATCCCTCACTTAATAAATTATATAAAATAATTAAAATTAAATTTATTATTAATTAACCAGATATACTATAAAACGTTTAACTTTTAACTACTTTATTAAAATTATAAAACTTTATAAAACAAGAAATAAATATTAACAAAGATCAATATAATTCGGGAATATAATATAAATTTAAAATTAAATTAACCCTGATACAAAAGGTACAAAAATAAAATCTAAAATTAAAAAACTAACCCTTATCAGTAATAAAATTAAATTATTTAATTAAAAACTAAAAATAAATAAATATAAAAAAAAGCATATACAATAAAAATAACTATTTAAATCAAAATGAACCGAAGATTTCTAATTAATGTAAATAATCAACTTTATATAAGCTACACTTTGATACCTACTAACCCCACCTTCCGGTAGAATTACTATGTTACGACTTATCCTAATATAGGAGTGACGGGCAATATGTACACTAGTCTTTATAAAATTTCATAATAATTAATTAATTAAAATTACTTTCAAATCCTAATAAAAACAATAATTAATTTATTAAACCAATATTAAAATTAAAACTAAAGTAACCCATATAAACTACTCTAAAAACTACACCTTGACCTAACATAGTAGATTAAACTAAAAGAAAATTATTCTGAAAAAACAATCACTTAATAGAGGTATATAAATAAATAGAAAGTAAAAACTATCGTGGTTTATCAATTAATATACAGGTTCCTCTGAATTTAAGAATAACCGCCAAATTCTTTGAGTTATGAAGAAAAATCTACTTTTATTCAAGTTAAAATTAAATTTAAACATAAAAGGGTATCTAATCCTATTTTGGTTTATAAAAGTGAAATAAATTCATAATAGAAAGATCAGCGATTATAAATTCCACCTAAATAAAAACTAGATAATTCCAATTATTATTAAATTAATAATGAACCAAAAAATTTAATTTAAGTTAACTGTATAACCGCGAATGCTGGCACAGAATTTATCAACTATCTTACAAATTACTCAACTTATACATATAAGTAAAAAAAATTTTAATTACTATTAAAATAAATATCAAAAATTAAAAATATATAAATTAATCAATATAATTAAATATAAAGCAAGAATCAAACTTAAATAAATATAATTAAATAAAACAGGAGATAAAATAATTGGGGGGGTAGGACAGTAATATTTGTGCTACAATTCCCATTAAAATGAGAGTAGATTATATAAAGTAAATGAATTCAAGCCCAAACTTGAATTAATATGAATAAATATGAACCATAAATGGCCCTCACCGGAATATTAAAATATTAAGTTTATAAAAATGATGGTAATCAAGTAGAAACATATAAGTAATTAGGGGATTACTTAAAATATTTCCCTCACTAGTGAGTAAATGATGGTAATCAAGTAGAAACATATAAGTAATTAGGGGATTACTTAAAATATTTCCCTCACTAGTGAGTAAATGATGGTAATCAAGTAGAAACATATAAGTAATTAGGGGATTACTTAAAATATTTCCCTCACTAGTGAGAATTATTAATTGAATTAATTAAATGTATTTAAATAAATATTAGATTAATCCAGGTATCCTACATATAATAATATATTTATTCTAATATAAATTAAATATTATTATAATTATATATATATTTATCAATTACTATATAATTATAATAATATTTAATTTATATTAAAATAAATAATTATTATATGTATACATTAAAATATAAATTCATATTATATTAATTAATTATTATAAGAATAAATAATAATTTTATTGAATAAGGTTCCATATATTTTAAATCAACCTACGGTTGATTCAATTTTAATTAATACATTAATTAAAACTAAATTTTTATATAAAATTTCTAATGATGTTAATTAAATTTAATTTACATATTAAATTAATTATTTAACTACATATTAGAATATAAGTACATATTATATTAAATATTTTATATATATATAAATCTATCCTCTATAGTATGAGGATAGATTTATTATTATAATTATTATAATTATTTATATATATTATAATTATATAGTAATTGATAAATATATATATAATTATAATAATATTTAATTTATATTAAAATAAATAATTATTATATGTATACATTAAAATATAAATGCATATTATATTAAATATTTTATATATATATAAATCTATCCTCTATAGTATGAGGATAGATTTATTATTATAATTATTATAATTATTTATATATATTATAATTATATAGTAATTGATAAATATATATATAATTATAATATTAAATATTAAATTTGCACTAAATTCTATATTATTAAAATAAACCTTAAGGGGGGGGGGGGGGGGGGGGGGGGGGGGGGGGGGGGGGGGGGGGGGGGGGGGGGGGGGGGGGGGGGGGGGGGGGGGGGGGGGGGGGGGGGGGGGGGGGGGGGGGGGGGGGGGGGGGGGGGGGGGGGGGGGGGGGGGGGGGGGGGTGGGGGGGGGGGGGGGGGGGGGGGGGGGGGGGGGGGGGGGGGGGGGGGGGGGGGGGGGGGGGGGGGGGGGGGGGGGGGGGGGGGGGGGGGGGGGGGGGGGGGGGGGGGGCCTCTATAGTATGAGGATAGATTTATTATTATAATTATTATAATTATTTATATATATTATAATTATATAGTAATTGATAAATATATATATAATTATAATATTAAATATTAAATTTGCACTAAATTCTATATTATTAAAATAAACCTTAATTAATATTACACCTGTAGAAACAATTTTTACTTAAAT